GTTTGTTTGTTGTTTGTTGTTTGTTGTTTGTTGTTTGTTGTTTGTTGTTTGTTGTTTGTTGTTTGTTGTTTGTTGTTTGTTGTTTGTTGTTTGTTGTTTGTTGTTTGTTGTTTGTTGTTTGTTGTTTGTTGTTTGTTGTTTGTTGTTTGTTGTTTGTTGTTTGTTGTTTGTTGTTTGTTGTTTGTTGTTTGTTGTTTGTTGTTTGTTGTTTGTTGTTTGTTGTTTGTTGTTTGTTGTTTGTTGTTTGTTGTTTGTTGTTTGTTGTTTGTGTGCTATGGTTTAGTTTGGTGTCTTGTTTAGGGTTGTTTCTTTAGGTTTTGGGGGTTAGGTTGATTGGGTAGAGGTTGGCAGAGGGCTGTTACATGTTAATGGGGTTATTATATGTTAATGGAATTTAAGTACAAATTGTAAGGTAAAGTTATCGATACAGTAAGTAGTGGCAATCGATAGAAGGTTGCTACTGGATATTAATGGAATTTAAGTACAAATTGTAAGGTAAAGTTATCGATACAGTAAGTAGTGGCAATCGATAGAAGGTTGCTACTGGATATTAATGGAATTTAAGTACAAATTGTAAGGTAAAGTTATCGATACAGTAAGTAGTGGCAATCGATAGAAGGTTGCTACTGGATATTAATGGAATTTAAGTACAAATTGTAAGGTAAAGATACGTAATGGCAATCAACAAAGGGTTGTTGTTGCGTATTAATGAAGTTTAAGCGGAAATTAGAATGTAAAGGTGTGTTGACACAATATGTGATGTTGATGACGTGAAAGTTTTAGTTGAAAGTCACCTAGTGTTGTTTAGAAAGTTAGAGGAAGTGAAGAATAAAAAATTATGTCTTACAAGCATTCACTAAATAATACCATATCTAAGATTGTGGATACTCCATAACCAAATGGAAAACAAAGTGCATCAGTGCCAAGATGATTCCCCATATACTTCAACCGTCTCATTCAGGGATTCTTGAGGGCCAAAACCAGGCCGCAACACATTGTATGCCCAGTCAAGAGATTGTATTTACCTCGGTGCACTGGAAGGGTTAATTGAAGACGCCCCAAAAAAAAAAGGAACCAAAAGTGCCAAACCCCTTGATGCCGCGATCACGGACGAACATGGTGATATATAGCCAACCAGATGTATCGGTGAAGAGCAAGGTTAAAGGATTAGACAAGTTATGGCCCTGACATAGGAACCAGAGGCGCAAAAGAGCAAGTTGTGCTAGGGGTGTAGGGGGAAAGAATGGTCCTGAAGCTAGTAACGTAGGATCTTATATGCGGCGGGTTGCTGATTTCACGTGAGAAGACCGACTAATAGATAACCTGGTACCTGAAGCTAGCGCCTCAGGAGATAGTTGAATAGCGGGCTCATACGCCATTAAGACCGGGCTCTAAGGCACAGTCGTATACTGGGATCGGGGCTATGCGCAGAAGGTGAAGTTTTATGGGTTTAGTCCTCTGTTGGGACAGGAAGCGGTTGCTGAGTACATGACATTTTCCTTTCCGTAGATCATTACAGAATCTTGGTTTAGTCCGAGGAATGAAGTTTTATAGGTTTAGTCCTCTGTTGGGACAGGAAGCGGTTGTTGAGTACATGACATTTTCCTTTCCGTAGATCATTACAGAATCTTGGTTTAATCCGGGGAAAGTAGGGTATGGTCCGTATTCCCTTAATTCGTTTATACCTGAAAATATTGCTTTTCCTGTCCCTGGGGTAGGTCAGGGGGGGCCAGGGGTTTCCCCGTGGATCCCTTAAAAACCATAATTCATGAAGTAAATGTATTTAGTAGCATTAAGTGTAATAAATTGGGTTCATGGGGTAAATTGCACAATTCATGGGGGTAAGGGGGGTAGGGGGGGTAGGGGGGGGGTATTTAGGTGGGTGGTACTCTTTGGGAGGTTCCTGTAGTTGAGAGGTACAACGGTGGCTTTTCAGGCCGCAGCCCTTGGAAAAAAAAGCCAAGCAGGAACTGCCATGGCTTATTTTGTACTGTTTTTGGGGGTGTGTTTTGTTTTGGGTGGGTTAGCGGTTGCATCTAATCCCTCTCCCTATTATGGGGTGGTTGGCTTGGTGTTGGCTTCTGTTGCGGGGTGTGGGTGGTTGCTAAGTTTGGGGGTCTCTTTTGTGTCATTGGTTTTGTTTATGGTTTATTTGGGGGGGATGCTGGTGGTTTTTGTGTACTCTGTGTCACTAGCGGCAGACCCATTTCCTGTGGGTTGGGGGGAGTGGCCTGTTGTGGGTTATGGTGTGGGGTTTGCTCTGGTGCTTGCTGTTGGGTTGGGGGTGGGGGGTTTTGTTGATGGGTGGAAGTTGGGGGTAAGTACTGTGGATAGTGGGGGAGTAATGTCTGTTCGTTTGGATTTTAGTGGAGTGGCTATGTTTTATTCGTGTGGGGTAGGACTGTTTTTGGTGGCGGGATGGGGGTTGTTGTTGGCATTGTTTGTTGTGTTGGAACTTGTGCGGGGGTTATCTCGTGGGGCGATTCGTGCGGTTTAGGGGGTTGGGGAAAAAAGGTAGAGTCAGAGAATAGTTTAATGTAAAATGCCAGCTTTGGGAGTTGGGTATAGAGGTTTGAGCCCTCTTTCTCTGAGGTATCTGGGAAAACTCTAAGAAGGGGTGTAGTCTTCACTCTTTGGCTTACAAGACCAATGTTTTTTATAAACTATTAGAGTATTTTAATGGGTGAGTATCTTGTTTTCTAGGGCTCCGGCAATGGGGAAGAGGATCAGGAGGGTGGTGAAGTAAGTGAGGGAGGCTAGTTGGCCGATAATGATGAAGGGGTGTTCTACTGGTTGGCTACCTACTCATGTTAGGATAATGAGGTTGGCCACTAGGGCTCAGAATAGGAGTTGGGAGAGGGGGCGGAAGGTTATTGTGCGTTGCTTGGATTTGTGGAGGAGGGGGATTAGGAATAGGATTAGTACGGATGCTGCTAGGGCGAGGACGCCTCCTAGTTTGTTGGGGATTGAGCGTAGGATAGCGTATGCGAATAGGAAGTATCATTCTGGTTTGATGTGTGGGGGTGTGACTAGTGGGTTTGCTGGGGTAAAGTTTTCTGGGTCCCCCAGTAAGTTGGGGGAGAATAGGGCGAGGGTTGTTAGTGGGAGAAGTATGAGTGCGAATCCTAGGGTGTCTTTTGTGGAGTAGTAGGGATGGAATGGGATCTTATCGGAGTTAGCTACGATGCCCAGTGGGTTGTTTGAGCCTGATTCGTGGAGGAAGGTGAGATGGATGAGGGTGAGGCCTGCGATTATGAAGGGGAGGAGGAAGTGTAGTGCGAAAAATCGGGTTAATGTGGGGTTGTCTACTGAAAAGCCACCTCAGGCTCATTCTACGAGGGTTTGGCCGATGTAGGGGATGGCTGAGAATAAGTTGGTAATAACTGTGGCCCCTCAGAATGATATTTGTCCTCATGGCAGGACGTAGCCTACGAAGGCGGTTGCTATGAGTGTGAGTAGGAGAATAATGCCCGTGTTTCAGGTTTCTTTGTATAGGTAGGAGCCGTAGTAAAATCCACGGCCGATGTGGAGGTAGATGCAGATGAAAAAGAATGATGCTCCGTTTGCATGTAGGTTGCGGATTAGTCAGCCGTACTGTACATTTCGGCATGTGTGGGCGACTGAGGAGAAGGCCAGGGTTGTGTCTGCAGTGTAGTGTATAGCTAGTAGGAGGCCGGTTAAGATTTGTGTAGTTAGGCAGATGCCTAGGAGAGATCCGAAGTTTCATCAGGCAGAGATGTTTGATGGGGTGGGCAGGTCGATTAGGGAGTTATTAATTATTTTTAGGAGAGGATGGGATTTTCGGAGGTTTGGGGCCATTAGTTTTAAGTTTGCGTTGATAGGATGAGGAGGATGGATAGGGCGAAGGATCCTAAGTAGGTTTTGATTAGTCCAGTGTGAAGGACAGTTGAGGCTTTGGTTGCTATGAGTTGTAGGTGGGCGAGTCCTTCGGGGCCTATTTTTTTGTATCAGGAGAGGTCGATTAGGTGTAAGGCAATTTTTTGTCCGCTGTTTAGTAGGTTGGTAGTGCTGGGGCGGTGTGTGAGAGGATTGAAGTATCCTAGGGTGGAGGAGAAGTTTAGGTAAGTGTTTTGTTTGGGGTGGGTGAGGGTGTGTGTTATTGTTGAGAGTTCTAGGGCTAGAGCGATGCCTAGTATTGTAGCAGTGATGGCGGCAGTTTTTGTAGAGAGGGGTATGGTTATTGGGGGTGTTTTTGTGGGGATAATATATGATGTGATGAGTAGGCCGGCGAGGATGCTTCCTAGGGCGAGGCGGGTGAGTGGGGCTGTGATTGTGGGGTTGTTTTCATTTATTGGGGGGTTTGGGGGGGTGCGGGGGAATCCTGTTTGGACTAGTAGTGTTATTCGTAGGCTGTAGGTTGCGGTAAATGATGTAGCTAGGAGTGTTAGAAGGAGTGCTCAGGTGTTTAGGTAGGAGGTGTTCAGGTTTTCAATAATGAGGTCTTTTGAGTAGAATCCGGCTAGGAATGGAGTTCCTATGAGAGCGAGGTTGCCGATGGTTAGGCAGGAGGTGGTTGTTGGGAGTAAGTTTTGTAATCCTCCTATTTTGCGGATATCTTGCTCTCCGTTGAGGCTGTGGATGATTGTTCCTGAGCAGAGAAATAGTATGGCTTTGAAGAATGCGTGTGTTGAAATGTGGAGGAAGGCTAGTTGTGGGAGGTTTAGTCCGATGGTGACTATTATTAGTCCTAGTTGGCTGGATGTGGAGAAGGCGATGATTTTTTTGATGTCGTTTTGTGTGAGGGCGCATGTGGCGGCGAATAGTGTGGACAGGGCTCCTAGGCATAGGCATAGGGTGAGGGCGGTGGGGTTGGTGGCGAGTATGGGGTGAGTGCGGATGAGTAGGAAGATTCCAGCGACTACTATGGTGCTGGAGTGGAGTAGAGCGGAGACTGGGGTTGGGCCTTCTATGGCGGCTGGCAGTCACGGGTGGAGGCCGAATTGGGCTGATTTTCCTATGGCAGCGAGGATGAGGCCTAGTAGGGGAAGTATGGGGGTTTGAGTTGGGGTGAGAGGTTGTTGCAGTTCTCAGGTGTTTGTTGTTGAGGCAAGCCATGCTATGCTTAAAATAAGGCCAATGTCTCCGATTCGGTTGTACAGTACGGCTTGGAGTGCGGCTGTGTTGGCTTCTGCTCGGCCTTGTCATCAGCCAATTAGTAGGAAGGATATTATTCCGACTCCTTCTCAGCCGATGAATAGTAAGAATATGTTGTTGGCGATAGTTAGGATTAGTATGGCGATTAGGAATGTTAGAAGGTAGGAGAAGAATTTTGTGGTGTATGGTTCTGAGGCTATGTATCATGTCGCAAATTGAAGGATGGATCACGTTACAAATAGAGCGATGGGGAAGAATATTATGGAGTATTGATCCATTTTGAGGCTGAGGGGAATTTTAAAGCCTGTGGTGAGTTTTCATTCTCAGTGGGAGGTGATGCTTTCCGTGCCTGAGTACATGAAGAGGGTTATTGGTACTAGGCTGATTAGGAAGGCGGTTTTGACGGTGCGTGTGATGGTGGTTGGGGAGTTTGGGGGTGTTTTTGATAGTAGGGCTAGTAGGGTGGGGGTGAGGATGATGGCTAGTGTGAGGAGTATGGAGGTGTTGAGAAGTAGTGCTGTCTCCATTACTTTTACTTGGATTTGCACCAAGATGAATGGCTCCTAAGACCAGTGGATTGCTATTATCCTTTAAAAGTAAGGGGGCTGAGGTTTTAGACTCAGATGCAGGAGTTAGCAGCTCTTGTTGGTTGAACCTCCCCTCGGCAGGTAAGAAGGTTTTAACTTCTATTTTTAGAATCACAGTCTAATGTCTTGGTTGAAACTATACTTGCTATGAGGGGATTCCTGAGATTAGGCTGGGTTTTAGAATGAGGAGTAGCATGGGGATGATGTGGAGGGTTATTAGGAGGTGTTCTCGTGTATTTGAGTTTTGGATGGATGTGATGTGGGTTGGGAGGGTCCCTCGTTGGGTTGTTAGTAGTATAAATAAAGTGTATGCGGCGGTTAATAGGGTTGCAGTGCCGGTTAGGATAATTGTTGGAGGGGATCAGTTGAATAGGGTGATTATAATGGTTAGTTCTGCTATTAGGTTTGTTGTGGGTGGGAGTGCTATGTTTGAGAGGTTGGCTAGTAGTCATCAGGTGGCTATGAGGGGTAGGAGGGGTTGGAGGCCTCGTGTTAGGAGAAGGATCCGGCTGTGGGTTCGTTCATAGTTTGTGTTGGCTAGGCAGAATAGTATTGAGGAAGTGAGCCCGTGGGAGATCATGAGGATTATTGCACCTGAGAATGCTCAGTGGGTTTGGATTATGCTTGCAGCGATGACTAGGCCTATGTGGCTTACGGAAGAGTAGGCAATGAGTGATTTTAGGTCGGTTTGGCGTAAGCAGATTGAGCTTGTTATTAGTGCTCCTCATAGGGCTAGGGTGAGGAATGGATAGTGTAGGTGGTTTGAGAGAGGGCCTGTTAGGATGGTGGTTCGCATGATGCCGTAGCCCCCTAGCTTTAGTAGGAGGGCGGCGAGTAGTATGGATCCTGCAATTGGAGCCTCTACGTGGGCTTTAGGAAGTCATAGGTGAAGTCCGTATAGGGGTGCTTTTACTATGAAGGCTATTAGTAGGGCTAGACTTGATAGGAGGGTAGTTCAGGAGTTGTTGTTTAGGATGGGTGGGGTTAACTTTAGTATTGTTAGGTGTAGTGTGCCGGTTTGTGTGTGTAGGTGGAGGATTACAATTAGTAGGGGTAAAGAGCTGATAAGGGTGTAGAATAGGAGGTAGATGCCAGCGCTTAGGCGTTCTGGTTGGTTGCCCCATCGTGTGATTAGGATTAGGGTGGGGATTAGGGTAGCTTCGAATGAAATATAAAATAGTGTTAGTTCTGTGGCTGAAAAGGCTAGGATGAGGAATGGTTGAATTATGATTAGGGTTGAGAGGAAAATTCGTTTTCGTGTTGGGGGTTCGTGTTGGAGGTGGTTTTGGCTTGCTATAATTATGAGGGGTAGTAATCAGCAGCATAGTACTAGTAGGGGAGATGATGTTTGATCGATGCCAGTTCATTGTGCTAGGTTTTTGTGCGGGTAGTATGATGGTAGTAGTCATTGTAAGCTGAGTGTGGCGACTAAGATGCTGTGTGCGGTAGTGTTGGTTCATAGGAATTTTTGAGGTGATAGGAGGGCGGTGGGGAGGAGTATGATTGTTGGGAGGATGATTTTTAGCATTGTAGGAGGTTTAAGTTGTGTAGGTGGTCAGAACCGTGTGTTCGGGTTGAGGCTACTAACATGGCTAGGCCTGCGCCTGCTTCACAGGCGGAGAATGTGAGCATAAGTACAGGCATTAGGGTGAATGATGCGGCTTGATTTTCGATTGACCAGATTGATAGGGCGATGTATATGGATAGTATTATGCTTTCTAGACATAGTAGGGCAGAGATTAGGTGGGTTCGGTGGAAGGCCAGTCCTAAGCTGCTTAGGGTGAAGGCTGAGTAGAAGCTTAGGTGTGAGAGGGGCATAGAGAAAGTCATAGGGTTGGGCTATGGTCTGTTGGGCCGAAATCAACTGTCTTGGGTAGACTAACTTTCTGTAGTTATTCTGCTCATTCTAGGCCTCCTTGTATTCATTCGTAGATGAGGCCCAGTGTGAGGAGGAGGAGGATAGTGGAGGCTCAGGTTAGAGTAGTGGTGGGGGATGGGAGTTGAGTGGCTCAAGGAAGTGGGAGTAGGAGGGCGATTTCTAGGTCGAATAAGAGGAATAAGATTGCTACTGAGGAAGAACCGGATTGAGAATGGGAGTCGGGCTGATCCGAGAGGGTCGAATCCGCATTCGTATGGGGATAGTTTTTCTGAGTCTGGGTTGGTTTGGGCTAGTCAGAAGTTTAGTGTGGTTAGGATTGTGGCAAGGGCGAGGGAGAGTGTGAGTATGAATGTAATTATGTTGATTGCTCTTCTCTGGGGTTGTACCAGATTTTAGAGATTGGAAGTCAATTGTAATGGATATACTAGAAGAGCAGGCTCCTCATCAGTAGATGGTTATGTAGAGGAATAATCAGATAATGTCTACGAAGTGTCAGTATCAGGCGGCTGCTTCGAACCCGAAGTGGTGGTTGGGTGTGAAGTGGAATTTGATTAGTCGGAGGAGGCAGACGGATAGGAAGGAGGAGCCGATGATTACGTGGAGTCCGTGGAATCCTGTGGCAACGAAAAAGGTTGACCCGTATACGCCATCGGCGATTGAGAATGGGGCTTCGTAGTATTCTATTGCTTGGAGTGCTGTGAAATAGAAGCCTAGTAGGATTGTCAGGGTTAGTGCGTGGATTGCTTGTTTTCGGTTGCCTTCTGTGATGCTGTGGTGTGTTCATGTCACGGTAACGCCCGAGGCTAGGAGGATAGCTGTGTTTAGTAGGGGTACTTCTAGGGGATTTAGTGGTTTGATTCCTGTTGGGGGCCACTGTCCGCCGAGTTCTGGGGTGGGGGCTAAGCTGGAGTGGAAGAATGCTCAGAAGAAGCCCAGGAAAAAGAATGCCTCGGATGTGATGAATAGGATTATTCCATATCGTAGACCTTTTTGGACGGTAGGGGTGTGGTGGCCTTGGAATGTGCTTTCCCGTACAATGTCTCGTCATCATTGTAGTATAACGAGGATTATAGAGAGCAGGCCAAGGCCTAGAAGTTGTGAGGAGTTGTGGTGGAATCATATGATTAGTCCAGAGGTGGTGAGTAGGGCGGCGGCTGCCCCGAAGATGGGTCAAGGGCTTGGGTCTACTATGTGGTAGGAGTGTGCTTGGTGGGTCATTAAATGTTTTCTTGTAAGTATAGGCTTAGTAGGAGGACGAAGACGTAAGCTTGGATTATGGCTACTGCTACTTCTAGGATGGTTAGTAAGAGTAGGATTGATGTAGTTAGGACAGATACGGCTGGTATGATTGGGAGTAGTACGGCAATGGCTGTGGAGATAAGTTGGATGAGTAGGTGGCCTGCTGTGAGGTTTGCTGTGAGGCGGAGTCCTAGAGCCAGAGGGCGGATGAGCAGGCTAGTGGTTTCAATTATGATGAGGGCAGGGATTAGTACTGTTGGGGTTCCTTCTGGCAGGAGGTGGCCTAGGGAGATTGAAGGTTGGTTTCGTAGTCCGATAAGCAGGGTAGCTAATCAGAGTGGAAAGGCTAGGGCTATGTTTATTGATAGTTGTGTGGTTGGGGTAAATGTGTACGGTAGCAGGCCTAGTAGGTTGATTGTGAGTAGTAGAATTATTAGTGATGTAAGGATTAGGGCCCATTTGTGGCCTCCTTTGTTTAGTGGGATTATTAGTTGTTTTGTGATTGAGTGGAGGGACCATAGTTGGAGGGTGGAGAGGCGGTTGGTGATTCAGCGGTTATTGGGTGCGGGAAACAGTAGTGCTGGAAATAGTATTGACAGTAGGATTAGTGGGATTCCCAGGAGACAAGGGCTAGCGAATTGGTCGAAGAAGCTTAGGTTCATGGTCAGGTTCATGGGGTGGTTTTAGTGGCTGTGGATGTTTTGTTGGATGGGGGGTTGGTAGAGGTAAAGGTTATGAGTTTAGGTTGGATGATTAGTGAAAAGGTTAGCCATGATGTCAGTATAATAAGGAATCATGGGTTTGGATTGAGCTGTGGCATGTCATTAAGGAGGGTGGGTGGTCCTCTTTCTCTAGCTTAAAAGGCTAGTGCTGTTGCATAGCTTCTTAATGATTAGGATGATAGGAGTGTGGACCAGTTCTCGAAGTGGGGGAGTGGGGTGGATTCTACTACGATTGGCATGTAGCTGTGATTAGCCCCGCAGATTTCTGAGCATTGGCCGTAGAAGATTCCTGGTCGGGTGGTGATGAATGATGTTTGGTTTAGTCGTCCTGGGATTGCGTCAGTTTTTACTCCTAGGGTAGGGACGGCTCAGGAGTGTAGGACGTCACCAGCGGTAACGATGATGCGGATGGAAGATTCTATGGGGATGACAACTCGGTGGTCTACTTCTAACAATCGGAAGTGCCCTGGGGAGAGGTCTGTCGTTGGAATTATGTAGGAGTCGAACGCTAGGTCTTTAAAGTCGGTGTATTCGTAGGTTCAGTATCATTGGTGTCCGATGGCTTTGAGGGTTAGGTCTGGTTCATCAATTTCGTCTATTATGTACAAGATTTGTAGGGATGGTAGGGCGAGTAGAATGAGGACAATAGCTGGCAGGATGGTTCAGATCAGTTCTACTTCTTGTGCGTCGACGGTGTTTGAGGACAGTTTTTCTATAAGTATGAGTGTTAGGAGGTAGAGGACTAGGCTGCAGATTGCTAGTGCGACTATTAGGGCGTGGTCGTGAAATTCAACGAGTTCCTCTATGATGGGGGATGAGGCGTCTTGGAATCCAAATTGTGAGTGATTGGCCATGATTAGGGTGTACGGGGTTTTCACCTGTGATTTAGTCTTGACAAGGCTATGTAATTGGTTTACTAACACCCCATAAAGAAAGAAGCATGAGTGGTTTGACATGCGGCTGGCTTGAAACCAGCATGTGAGGGTTCGATTCCTTCCTTTCTTGTACTTGGACGAAAGCTGGTTCTTCGAAGGTGTGGTAGGGAGGGGGGCAGCCGTGAATTCATTCAACGTTGGTGGCGGTTAGTTCTGGTTGTAAGACTTTTCGTTTTGATGTGAAGGCTTCTCAGATGATGAATATTAGTATGATTACTGCAGTTATTGAGATTAGTGAACCGATGGATGATATAGTGTTTCATACGGTATAGGCATCTGGGTAATCTGAGTATCGACGTGGTATGTCGGCTAGGCCTAGGAAGTGTTGTGGGAAGAAGGTTAGGTTTACGCCTGTGAATATGACCCCGAAGTGGGCTTTAGCCCATGTAGTGTGTAGGGTGTACCCTGTAAATAGTGGGAATCAGTGAGTAAATCCTGCCAGGATGGCAAAGACAGCCCCTATTGAGAGGACATAGTGGAAGTGTGCAACTACATAGTATGTGTCGTGTAGGGCGATGTCTAATGAGGAGTTTGCTAGGACGATGCCTGTTAGCCCCCCGATAGTGAAAAGGAATATGAAGCCTAGGGCTCATAGTATTGGAGGGTCTCATTTGATAGTTCCTCCGTGCAGTGTGGCTAGTCAGCTAAAGACTTTGATGCCGGTTGGGATAGCAATGATTATGGTGGCGGATGTAAAGTATGCTCGGGTATCTACGTCTATTCCGACTGTGAATATGTGGTGGGCTCATACGATGAAGCCGAGGAATCCGATGGATAGTATGGCTCATACTATTCCTATATAGCCGAAGGGTTCTTTTTTGCCTGCATAGTACGTTACTACGTGGGAGATGATTCCGAAGCCTGGTAGAATTAGGATATAGACTTCTGGATGGCCGAAGAATCAGAAAAGATGTTGGTATAGGACTGGGTCTCCTCCTCCGGCTGGGTCGAAGAAAGTGGTGTTTAAGTTTCGGTCTGTTAGTAGTATGGTGATGCCGGCAGCGAGTACGGGGAGTGAGAGTAGGAGGAGAACAGCTGTGATGAGAACGGATCATACGAATAGGGGGGTTTGGTATTGTGAAAGGGCTGGGGGTTTTATGTTGATAGCGGTGGTGATGAAGTTAATTGCCCCTAGGATGGAGGTGACTCCCGCTAGGTGAAGGGAGAAGATGGCAAGGTCTACTGATGGGCCGGCGTGGGCTAGGTTGCCTGCTAGTGGCGGGTATACGGTTCATCCTGTGCCGGCTCCTGCTTCTACTGTGGAGGAGGCTAGTAGGAGTAGGAAAGAAGGGGGCAGTAGTCAGAAGCTTATATTGTTCATGCGGGGGAATGCTATGTCTGGAGCGCCGATTATAAGTGGGACTAGTCAGTTTCCGAACCCTCCAATTATGATGGGTATTACTATGAAGAAGATTATTACGAAGGCGTGGGCGGTGACGATTACGTTGTAGATTTGGTCGTCTCCCAGGAGGGTCCCCGGTTGGCCGAGTTCTGCGCGAATAAGTAGGCTGAGGGCGGTTCCGGCCATGCCTGCTCATGCACCGAAAATTAGGTAGAGGGTGCCGATATCTTTGTGGTTTGTTGAAAATAGTCATCGGTTAATGAAGGTCACGGGTAAGATGGCCGAGTGTTGAGGCGTTAGGCTGTAGTCCTTTTTACAGAGGTTTGATTCCTCTTCTTATCGGCCTTGTAGTGAAGTTCATGTTGAGTTGCAAGCTCAGTGATGTGCGCTAAAGAGTGCACCGAGGCCTGGTTAGACGGAAGCCTGTTGGTTGGGGCGCCTAGCTGTTAACTAGGAGGTTGTGGGATCGAAGCCCGCCTGTCTAGGTAAGGTCCTAGCTTAATTAAAGCGTCTGGGTTGCATTCAGAGGATGCAGGTTAGTGTCCTGCGGGTCTTAGCAGAAACTAAGAGAGTTTAACTCTTGTTTAAGGCTTTGAAGGCCTTCGGTTTAGTAGTTATCCTAAGTTTCTAGGTGGTTGCTAGAATTATGGGGGAGAGGGGTAGAAGTGTGGCTGATAGGGCGGTGAAGATGGCAATTTGGGGGTTTGTTGATTTGTAGGTGTGCCACTGTTTTATGTGGTTTGTGGAATTTGGTGGGAGGGTGATTGTTGAATAGTATGCGAGGCGTAGGTAGAAGAATAGTCCTAGTAGTGAAAGCATGGCGATGGTTGTAGCTATGGTGGTTATTTCTTGTTTGGTGAGTTCTTGGATGATGAGTCATTTGGGCAGGAAGCCTGTTAGTGGGGGGAGTCCTGCTAGGGAGAGTAGGGTTAGTATTAGGGTTGCGTTTAGTATGGGTGTCTTTGTTCATGAAGTTATTATTGTGGATAGTTTTAGGGTTTTGGTTGTATTGAGTGTTAGAAATACTGTGATGGTCATTAGGGAGTAAAGGTAGAAGGTTAGTAAGGTGAGTTTTGGGCTGTAGATGATGATAATGGTTATTCAACCTAAGTGGGAAATAGATGAGAAGGCTAGGATTTTGCGGATTTGTGTTTGATTTAGTCCTATTCAGCCTCCTAAGGCTGCTGAGGCAATGGCTATAGTGGTCAGTAGGGTGGGATTAAGTGTGTGGGACGTTATGGAGAGGATGGTAATTGGGGGGAATTTTATTACCGTTGATAGTAGCAGGGCAGTGATTATAGGAGCGCCTTGAAGTACTTCCGGGAATCAGAAGTGGAATGGGACGAGGCCCAGTTTTATTGCAATTGCTGTTGTCAGTAAGAGGCAGGATGTTGGGTGGGTTAGGTGGGTGATGGCTCATTGTCCTGTAAATCAGGCGTTGGTTATGCTTGAGAATAGTAGTAGGGTTGAAGCAGCTGCTTGTACTAGGAAGTATTTGATTGTTGCTTCGATAGCTCGGGGATGGTGGGATTTTGAGATGAGGGGGATGATGGCGAGGGTGTTGATCTCCAGTCCGGTTCAAGCTATTATTCAGTGGTTGCTTGAAATTGTGATGGTTGTTCCTAGGAAGAGGCTTAAGTAGGAGATTAATTTTGTGTATGGGCTCATTAGTAGGGGAAGGGGTTAAACCATCATTTTCGGGGTATGGGCCCGATAGCTTTTTTAGCTGACTCTACTAGAAAATAATATAGAGGGAGTATGGAGGGCTTTGATCTCTTCTGCGTAGGTTCGACCCCTACTTTTCTAATACATGTCTCAGGAAATGAGAGGGGTGGTATACCTCTATGTTCACTTTATCATAGTGACCCTTTATGTTCAGGCACATTTCCTTGAGCAAGGGGGCAGGCCTGCGTAGCAGATTGGTATGCTGGTGTGTCAGAGGCAGAGTGCTAGTGTCAGTGGGAGGAAGTTTTTTCAAAGAAGGTGCATGAGTTGGTCGTAGCGAAAACGGGGGTAGGAAGCACGGACTCATAGGAAGCCGGAAGAGAGGAGTAGGACTTTTGTAGCTAGAATTATTGGGAATAGTTCTGGGGAGGGGTTGAGTGAACTTGGATTGAGGAATAGGATGGTAGTTAGTATGTTTATTAGTATAATGTTTGCGTACTCAGCAAGGAAGAATAGGGCAAAGGGGCCTGCGGCGTATTCAACGTTGAAGCCTGATACCAGTTCCGATTCTCCCTCCGTTAGGTCGAACGGAGCACGGTTTGTTTCGGCAAGTGTGGAGATGTATCATATTATTGCGAGGGGCCAGGAAGAGAAGATGAGGTACAAGGGTTCTTGAGTTGTAGTGAGTGTGGTTAGGGTGTAGTTTCCGCTGAGTACGATAATGGAGAGGAGGATAATGGCTAGTGTTACTTCATAGGAGATGGTTTGTGCTACTGCTCGTAGTGCGCCGATTAGGGCGTATTTTGAGTTTGAAGCCCATCCTGATCATAGGATTGAATACACTGCTAGGCTGGACATGGCTAGGAGGAAGAGAAGGCCCAGGTTTAAGTCAGTGAGGGAGAAGGGGAGGGGGAGGGGAATTCAGATTGTGATCGCTAGGAGAAGGGCTAGTATGGGGGTTATAGTAAAGAGGAATGGTGAGGAGGTGGATGGGCGAATGGGCTCTTTGGTGAATAGTTTTACCCCATCTGCTACTGGTTGTAGTAGGCCGAATGGGCCTACAATGTTTGGGCCTTTTCGGGCTTGCATATAGCTTAGGATTTTTCGTTCTACTAGTGTTAGGTAGGCGACCGCAATCAGGACTGGGATGGCGTAAGATAAAGATATGGTTAGATGGGTTAAAGTAGGGTGTCAAATCATGGTTGAGCTAGGGAGAGGATTTGAACCTCTGGATAAAGGGCTTAAGCCTTTTGCATTTGCCGGGCTCTGCCACGCTAGCGGTCCTTTTCTAGGATGGTGGGAGGTGGGTAGTCTGTTTGGTAGTTCAGTTGGGTTCACTACTTGGGGGGAGGCGTGCTTGTGGTATGGGCCTCACTTCTCCGGTCCTTTCGTACTGGGAGAAGTCTGTCATAGATAGAAACCGACCTGGATTGCTCCGGTCTGAACTCAGATCACGTAGGACTGTTAATCGTTGAACAAACGAACCCTTAATAGCGGCTGCACCATTAGGATGTCCTGATCCAACATCGAGGTCGTAAACCCCCTCGTCGATATGGGCTCTTGGAGGGGATTGCGCTGTTATCCCTGGGGTAGCTTGGTCCATTGGTCAATTATATTGGGTCTGGTTACTATTAGTACGTTGAGGTGTCGCTCTTGGTTAAGAGGTGTAGTCTTATTTTTGGAGGATCTGTTTTTCTCCAAGGTCGCCCCAACCGAAAAATGCGGGCCAGTGTGTTGTTGAGGTTGTGGGCCTGGTAGGTTTTGGGTTGTGTGCAGTGGTCGCTGATTTTTAAGTTCCACAGGGTCTTCTCGTCTTATGGGTTTATTCCTGCTTTTGCACAGGAAGATCAATTTCATTGATTGTCTGCAAGAGACAGGTAAGACCTCGTTTAGCCATTCATACAAGTCTCGATTTATGGGACAATTGATTGCGCTACCTTCGCACGGTTAGGATACCGCGGCCGTTGAACATGGTGTCACTGGGCAGGCATCACCTTCAATACTTGGTTGGCTGAAGGCTATGTTTTTGGTAAACAGTCGGGCCTTAGGGTTGCCTAGTTCCTTTTGCAGATTTGAATCTTTCTAATGGGCGCACCTGAGTTGGGTTAACAGGGTGGATTTAATACTTGGCTTGTTTGAGTTGGAAGTATTAGTTTAGAGTTTGTTAATAATGGGGTAATGTAAGCTTGCGCTCAAGAGGGTAGCCCCCGATTACTCATTTTAGCATTGATTCTCCTATTGTCATAGGTTGGCCTGTTATAGATAAGGGAGTCCTGTTGTTTTTGGATTTTTTTAGGTGGAGCTTTGACGCACTCTTTGTTGATGGCTGCTTGAGGGCCTACAGTTTAGTGTCAGTCGGGCAGTTATCCGCTAGTGGAGGTTGTATTCTTTTTTAAAGGGGCTGTACCCCCTTTAAATTACTCTTGATCTATCACATGGTGGTTGGGGTGGTGTCCGGAGGGGGAAAATTAAGAGGGAACTTAGATTCACTTCACAGGCAACCAGCTATCACCCAGCTCGGTTGGCTTTTCACCTCTACTGACAAGTCGTCCCACTCTTTTGCAACAGAGACGGGTTCGCTCAGGGGGTAGCTGCTTGTAAGTAGCTCGCTTGGGTTTCGGGGTGGCAAGCTTAAATTCGTTTTGCTTGGTTATTCTTGCTAAATCATGATGCAAAAGGTACAAGGATTTATCTTTGCTGTTTTCTGCTTTGGGTTTCATTGTTATTTCATCTTTCCCTTACGGTACGGGTCTCTATCGCGCCGATGGTTGGTGCCTTTTCTGTCGCTCATACTAGGGCAGGAGAATGTTTTAGTTCAGTGGTGGGGTAAATTTTTAATTGCTCTTAATTGTATGTGGTTGGGCTAGAGTTTGGCTTCAAGACGATCTGGTGGGTGGCAGATATCTCTCAGGTGTAAGCTGAGTGCTTTGTGTTATAGCTACGTCTTGATGTGCTAAGTGCACCTTCCGGTACACTTACCTTGTTACGACTTACCTCATCTTCAGCTGATGAAGGGGGTTAGTTACAGGTGTGCGTGGCTTGTGAGGAGGGTGACGGGCGGTATGTACGTGCCTCAGGGCCGGCTTAAAGGGGGCATTATTGTCCCGCTTTACTGCTAAATCCTCCTTCTAGGGACGATTTCATGCCCCTTTTCGTGGGATTGTCTATTTTAGAAAATGTAGCCCATTTCTTCCGCCCCATAGGCTATACCTTGACCTGTCTTATTAGCGGGGCTAGGGCTATTATGCTCACTGTTGTGCTCTCAGGCGAGGTGAGCTGGCGACGGCGGTATATAGGCTGTTCTGGCAAGGGGCGGTTGGGTGTATCGTGGGTTATCGATTATAGAACAGGCTCCTCTAGGTGGGTCTGGGGCACCGCCAAGTCCTTAGAGTTTTAAGCGTTTGTGCTCGTAGTTCTCAGGCGGATACTTTAGTAGTGGAAGTATCAAGATTTAGGGCTAGGCATAGTGGGGTATCTAATCCCAGTTTGTGCCCTAGCTTTCGTGGAGTTTAATCAGTCGGGGGTGCTAAGATCGTCTTGAGGGCGTCTTTAGGTACATCTTGGGCTTATGACAGCTTAGTTGTATTTTGATCTTAGTTGTTGGGATAGCATGATACCACTCTTTACGCCGTATTACTGTTAATTTGGGCCTCTTGTGTGACCGCGGCGGCTGGCACAAGATTTACCAGCCCTAGGTGCTGCTATGACTAAGTCAAGTTTACACTTATTGCTTAATACTAATTACTGCTGAGTACCCGTGGGGGCGTGGCTGAGCAAGGCGTCTTGGGCTGCAGGTAATGAGCGTGCCTGATGCCCGCTCCTTTCGTCTATGGAGTAAGAGCTCTAGGGCATTTACACTGGGGCGCAGATACTTGCATGTATATGTCTAGCAGGAATTAACGGTAAGGTTAGGACTAAGTCTTTTGTCCTTGGGTGCGTGTGGCAACGTCTTGGCATCTTCAGTGCCATGCTTTAGTTGTAAGCTACAGGGAC